CTTCTGAATTTCGAATAGTATTCACGATTCGCAGTTTTCGATTATCTAATAAATCACTTAATGAAAGTAGATTATCTTTCCATTCATTTCAAAAATTTCATGATCCCTTCCCGAACCAAACTTGAACCTTTCGATTCATTTGGCTCTCACGCTCAACTACTTCGATTTTTTATGGTTAATTGCCATATCTTTTTTGAATGTAATGATGTAATGAACCTATCCTCTACTCTTTGTTCAGATTCGAACACAATTGGAAATGCATCAATAATCCAAGGCCAGAATATAATTTTTGGAGGACTCTTCTGACCAAACAAAAAATATGTAATTGTCAGCAAAGTTGTTTTTTTTTTCAAATCAAAAATAAATTTATTATTTTATATTTATAAATAGGTCATCACCTCAGCATTTGGCATTTAAACAAAAATTTAATAACAAAAAGAAAAAAGGATGAACCTTTTCCCAATACCAATAAAAGTGTCAAATCTTTTTATCGATATGAGTGTTATATATCGATAAATTTAGAACTATTCCTTGTAAATGGAAAATCGTTTCCGTATTAACATAGTGGTAGAAAGAGTACCATGCTGTGGCTGAACTTCAAACGGTTTAGCTTTAACCATGTTAATAGTTCTACATTGTTGGGTGCTAGAGAATCAAAGTATATTTACCAACAAATCGCGAAATGCTATGGTTCTTCCATATGATTCTATGATTTTAAAATTTATTCAGAAGTAATTCGCGAGATCATGCACCTTTCTTTACGAGTTATACCGAAAAGCGGTGCAGCTGGTTGAATCCAGTCTATTCTTGAAATAAACAACTCGCACACACTCCCTTTCCAAAAAAGATCAATACACCAATCACTACACTTAGATTTATTGGATTTGTTGCTAAAATATCGGTATTAAATCCGAAACTCCCGGCAGATGGCCAGTGACCCAGGGAAACGAAAGAATCGGTTACATTTTTCATAGGATCTCCTCTTATAGACTAAAAGAACAAAATTTTTGTTGTATTACTTGACCTATTTCCTATTTATAAATCGAAAATAGATTGAAAATATATTCCATTTAACAATGTATTTTTTTCAATTGAGATTTCCAATAAGAATAAGACTTATTCGAATAGAATTAGGTACGGGGTTTTCGTGTAAATTGCGAAATACCTCGTCTGTTGCACCATTCCTAAAGAGCTTTCGTTGGACTAAGAAGGGGAAGGAAGAAAGCGAGTCGGTAACACTAATTCCTCATCCTCAAATCAGCCCTTCCCCCCGTTTTTTCTTACCAAATAAGTAATTTAATTGTAGGAGCGTAATCTTGGTATAATGCGAATAGGCAAGCAGACAAGCGTCAAGTCCAAAGAAAAAAATACGTATTTTTTTCGTATTAGGATTAAACGAAAGGATTCGCAAATAAAAGAGCTAATGCTACAACTAACCCATAAATTGTTAAAGCTTCCATAAAAGCCAAACTAAGTAATAAAGTACCTCGTATTTTACCCTCTGCTTCGGGCTGTCTAGCAATACCTTCTACAGCTTGGCCTGCAGCAGTGCCTTGACCAATTCCCGGTCCAATAGAAGCAAGCCCTACAGCCAATCCAGCAGCAATAACGGAAGCGGCAGAAATAAGTGGATTCATGATATGATAAGTTCCTTGCACAAAAAAAATAAATGGTTAATGATACAATCAACGAATAAATTATGACTTAATTATTCCATCGACTAAGATTCAGCCAGTCGAAGTCAGTAAGAACTCCGAATTGAAAAACTAATATTCCATCAGATCATCAGAAAGGCTTTCTCTGTTTTAGTTCCTATTTGTTAAGTCTTTCCTGAATCTATACAACTTGAGTTTCTCATTTCCTTCTTTCTAACCATTCTTTGAATTCTTCGACCCTTTCTTGATTTTTTTGTTTATTCATTCTCATAAGGAAAATAAACAAAAAAACATAAAAAAAGACTTCTCTATTAATTAATATTAATTAAAGTAGGGCTTAATATTAGTTCATATATAACTAGTCAATCTCTAATATCCAATATACATGTCTTTCTTACATAACGTAAACCCAGTATTCTGCCTTAAATTAAATTGGATTCTAGAATCTTTTAGCCATTCGATTCCATATACCTAGCTCGGCCTTTCTATACTAACCACCCCCCCCATCCAAATCCCTTTGCTATTACTTTCTATTACTATAGAATACAAGTATGTTCCCTAAGGAGATTCTATTGAAACATATATTTACTTTTTCTAAGAAAAAAGACTCTTTCGAAACTGAATTAATGATGACCCTCCATGGATTCGCCTATATAAGCTGCGGCTAAAGTTGCAAAAATAAGAGCCTGAATGCCACTTGTAAATAATCCAAGAAACATGACAGGTATAGGAACTACTAAAGGTACTAAAGAAACAAGAACAACAACGACTAATTCATCGGCTAATATATTTCCGAAAAGTCGAAAACTGAGGGATAGGGGTTTTGTGAAATCTTCTAATATGTTAATAGGTAAAAGAATTGGAGTTGGTTGAATGTATTTACTAAAATAACTCAACCCTTTTTTTGCAAGACCTGCATAGAAATATGCTACTGACGTGAGTAAAGCTAAAGCTACAGTCGTATTTATATCATTCGTAGGTGCGGCTAACTCCCCATGAGGTAACTGTATTATTTTCCAAGGTAAAAGAGCCCCTGACCAATTAGAAACAAAAATAAATAGAAACATAGTTCCAATAAAGGGAACCCAAGGACGATATTCTTCTCCAATCTGAGTTTTGCTCACGTCTCGAATGAATTCAAGGACATATTCAAAGAAATTCTGACCGTCAGTCGGAATGGTTTGTGGATTCTGAACAGCTACGGTGGCTGAGCTTAATAAGATAGCAATTACAACCCAAGAAGTAATAAGTACTTGGCCGTGGACTTGGAAACCACCTATTTGCCAATAGAAATGTTGGCCGACTTCTACACCGGATATATCATATAATCCCTTTAGTGTATTGATTGAACATGATAGAACGTTCATATTGTCCTCTGACAGAAATATAACCTTAAAAAAATATTATTTTGATTCAACCATTGCTTTCTCGACTTGTCTACCGCAATCGTATATAATACCAACGAATCACACCACACCCCCAGTTATTTTTATATCTTTTTTGATATTCAGGAATCCTAAACGAGTCTACTCTATTTAATTCGAATTCAATTATAGAGTTCACTAAAGTCATGCTTTTTTTATGAATCTTTATTATGAATCAAGGATTTCTTATATAGCTAGAACGACCTTCACAAATTGCGACTACTAATTTGGTGAGAATTAATCGGATTGAAGCTATAGCGTCATCGTTCGCCGGAATCGAAATATCTGCAAGATCGGGGTCACAGTTTGTATCGATTAAACAAATCGTTGGGATTCCCAAAGTAATACATTCTCGAAGGGCTGTATATTCTTCTTGCTGATCAACGATGATTACAATATCCGGTAACCCTGTCATATATTTAATCCCACCCAGATATGTTTGCAAGTGAGATAATTGTCTCTTCAACATGGCTGCATCTCTCTTCGGAAGACAGGCCAGTCTTCCCGCCTTTTGTTCCATTCTCAAGTCTCTGAACTTATGAAGTCTCGTTTCTGTGGTGGACCAATTCGTTAACATACCCCCAAGCCATTTTTTATTAACATAATGACACCGAGCCCTTATTGCAGCCCATGCTACTAAATCAGCCGCTTTATTTTTTGTCCCAACAATTAAAAATTGTTTTCCTTTACTTGCTGAATCAAAAAGTAAATCACAAGCTTCTGATAAAAAACGAGCAGTTCTAGTAAGATTTGTAATATGAATACCTTTACGCTTTGCCGAGATATAAGGTGACATTCTAGGATTCCATTTCCTAGTACCATGGCCAAAATGAACTCCCGCTTCCATCATCTCTTCCAAATTGATGTTCCAATATCTTCTTGTCATTTCTACTCACACTTTCTCTTTTTTTTTTTTAAGAGATGAGGTATCCCGAAATAAAAAATTGTTCCGACGGAACCTTCTCTTCGGCGTCGAATTGGCCATTGATACACAATTCAAACCATTAATTCCTTTCTATTCTTATAATTAAAAAAAAATACCCATAAGAAATACAGAACAGATAAATAGGAAGAATCCGTTCTTACATTAGCTAAACTAGAGTTTTGGTGTATCATTGAAATTTTGTTTTACCACAAGAATGAAATAATTCTCTGTGGTAAAACAAAATATCGTCCATTTCCTCCTCGAATCGGTTCTTCTTTTTGTTTTTCAAAGGAATGTTCTTATGTTGCCTTGAACGGTGTACTAATCCTTTGAATCCGGTCCCAACGGGTATCATTCCCCCCAGAACCACGTTTTCTTTTAGGCCTTTCAACCAATCGATACGGCCCCGGAGAGCCGCTTTTGCTAAAACCCGAGCAGTTTCTTGAAAACTAGCTTCGGATATAAAACTTTGAGTATTCAAAGAAGCTCTCGTTATTCCCAACAAGACGGCTCGGTAAGAGATCGCCTCTTCCAAAGCACGTCCTGTTCGTTCCGCCCGCAACAATCCAACTAGCTCTCCCGGTAAAAAAACATTAGACATTCCATCTTCTGAAACCAAGACTTTTGATGTTATTTGACGTACAATAATTTCTATATGCCTATTGTGGATCTGTACACCTTGGGATCGATAAACCTTTTGGATCTTATTAACCAAAGAGATACGACTTTGCGCTATAGTTAGCTCAGCGCCAATCAGGAATCCCCACGGAAGTCCAAGAAGTCCTGTTATACGCTCATTCCAAGCACCAATCCTCCTTTCGAGATTCATCGATATTGACTCAAGTGAACGAACTTCTAAGACTTGTTCCACCTTTGGAAGGCCTTGCGTTATATCACCAGACCTCGATTTTTCATATATAAATGTAACTACTGTATCTCCTTCATAAACGATTTCTCCATAATGGCCATGAACTGTTGCTCCTGGGGTGGCCAAATAGGGCTTTGCTGCTCTTATTACTACAGAGTCAACGTGAACAATTAGAACTTGACCCGCCTTTAAGTGTGGCCCTTTTTTGGCTATACATACATTTTCACAAAGAAATTGTCCAAGACTTATTTTTGTGGGGGTCTCTTCACAATAATTTTGATGAAGACAATACCAATTCAATTTGAACGGATTCAAAATAATGCTACTTACTGGATCGGGATTATAAATATTCCTATTTTCATCGACTAAATAATATTTCATTACTCGAAAAGTTTGTTTTAAATTGTCAAGTTGCAAATAGTTAGTTACCAAGATCGGATTATTAGTTATTAAGCGGTAAAATGAAGAAAAATTCGCAATTTGAAGGGCTGTTCCAAAAGGGCCTGGCGAATTCCTAATTTGAATTATAGGCTCGGGTTCTTTGTAAGATTTAAGACCCTTGAATGGACCCATTCGAAAACAATTGGCTGATGACAAAATGAGAAAAGATTGGCATTCCTTCGTTCTATTCAACAACGTACGAACAGTTTCATGGTTTTGGCTAAATGATTGTTGAAGCCTTGCTTTTGAGTAAATGGAAAAAAATGGATTCATACGATCTAATCCATTATCAGAAAGCAATCCTGAACCTGATGGATCATTTCTTTTTCCGGCATACGAAATAGTGGATTTCACTAAATCGAGTCTTAGGAAATTTCGAATCATACCATTTGTCTTTACTTCAACAAAGGAGGCGCGCGCCTCTTCTACAGAAGAACTTTTTTTTTCTTGGTCCCAATTCAATACTAAACAAGTCCGAACTAATTGAATACTGGTGTCAGAAATTCCCCGAATAGGCTTGCTATTTCCATAAAGGATATAATTGACAACTCGAAGTTGCACCTTATCCCTTTCCTGCAACAGATCCTTAGGAAAAAGTGTTGATAAACTTATACCGTCCGTTATTTCATATGTGACTACGGGTCGAACCAAAACAAAAGACCTTTTCTTAGTAGGTGTGATTCGTTGGACATAGATCCAATTTTTTAATTTTTCCGATTCCTTGTAATTTGTTTGTCCCCTTCCCGGCGGTATCAAAATACCCCTGTGTCGGGATATTTTATCTGTTTTTCCGGGAAAATGGATATTTCCCGAAAATATTTTTAGTTCAATCTTTTTTTTTTTCTTCTCTACTCGGACCAATCCGCCTACCCGGCTTCTTGTATTTAAAGTGATTTGTGTATCTACTCCAATGATACTATTGTTCCGTACCATTATGGAAGAAGCTCGTGGTAAGATATGTACTTCCTCAGGAATGAAAAAAAACCGATCTACTTGCATTTGGTATTTTGCTCTAAGTTCTTTGATTCCTCGATATTCAATCAAACCCTCTTTTTTTATGATTGAATGCGCCTCTATAGTCCCATATTTTGTAATTCCTGAACTCTCTCTTCGGTATCTAGGATCATCAAAAAAAGCAAGAATACTTTTTCTACGGAAACTACCGTTTATGGGTATTTCAATCGAGATACCTGCTGAAGGGGGCATTAATTCTTTCTCTCGTTCTTGAATCGGTTGAAATGGAATGATGAATCTATTTCTTCGCCTCTTTGCCAATAAATCGGAATTTTTGGCAGGATATATGAGATTAGAATGACAAGTTCTTACGATTCGATTAAGTTCCGAATAATCACGAATCCTATCCCCTTTGTTACTAGAAAGATCCGAACTCAAAAATGGGCGGCTCGTGTGAGCATTGCTAACTGAATAGTTCGAAATAGACCTTTGTTCGACAGAAAGAAAATGAGCGTTCGTTTGATCTTGATCCTTGTGGAGCGAACGCGGGGCCACTGCGGGTTTGTGTGGCCTTCCTGCTAATATCCATAAATGACTTGTTTTTGGTAAGAGATGAACATTACCATATGTAAATTCAGGTGCATGGTCCACGTCGGTACTCCAGTGCATTTCTCCCTCTGAGTCAGAATAAATATGTTTTCGAACCTTTTCTTTAAAATTCAAAGTGGATGCTCCCGCGCGAATTTCAGCAATCACTTGTTCTGATTCTACATATTGATCATTTTGAACTAAAATAAAACTTTTTGGTGGAATATTCACATTATGTATAATATCTTCACTCTCAATAGTGACAGCCAAGTCTATATAACATAGAAAGGCAGGATGGCCGTGACGTGTACGCGTGGGATGAACCAAATCCTCATTGAATCTTATTTTTCCATTAGAAGAGGCCCGTACATGTTCTGCAGTACCCCCCGTGAATACTCCGCCTGTATGAAAAGTTCTTAATGTTAGTTGAGTACCCGGTTCTCCAATGGATTGTCCCGCAATAATACCCACAGCTTCTCCCAATTCGACCAGGTCACCGTGAGTAGGACTTCGGCCATAGCATAATCGACAGATCCAAGATGTACTTCTACAGGTAAAGGGAGTTCGAATAGATATTGGGTGGACTCGAAAGGTTATCAACCGATTGATAAGTCCAATCCCAATATCCTGATTTCTAGCGGCAAT